GAGACGAGAAAGAGATAGGGTTTATCGGCGTGGACGTAAAGATACGAAATAACAAGGGAGAAACTCTGAACTTGTTTATCCAAGCTTAAAGGAGATGTGCGCTGTAGTCAATTGAAACATCTTACTAGACTACGGGGAAAACATCAACTGAGATTCCGTGCGTAGCGGCGAGCGATAGCGGAATGGGTCCTATACTGATAATTAAGGTGATTGGACACCTAGACTAAACCCCGATAGACACCTATAGAGAAAGTACCGTGAGGGAAAGACCCAGAATCGTCCTATGCTTCAGTTACCTTTTGTATAATGGGCCTGCAAGACAATATTTGGCAAGCTTAAACCTATGGTTGAAGGCGCAGTGAGAGCGAGAGACCCCTCGTCAGTCAAATTACCCGAAACCAAGTGATCTAACCATGGCCAGAGGGCGCCCTAGGGGCGAACCGCTCGAACCAGTGATTGTTGCATAAATCTTGGATGAGCTGTGGTTAGTGGTGAAATACTAGTCGAACTTGGCTATAGCTGGTTCTCTACGAAACTTATCTTAGTAAGGCCGCCCCACAGGTAGCTCACGGGATTACCCGGAGGCTAGTAGGGGGCGAGTAAGACTATGGCGATAAGGCCTCTAGTCAAAAGGGGTAAGCCCTAACCAGAAATTAAGGTCACTAATATGGATTTAGTGTATAAGGGGCCTATGGCTTAGCCAAACAGGAAGTAGGCTTGGAGACAGCCATCTGTACAGGAAAGCGTAAAAGTTCACTGAATGAGCCGTCGGCCCCCAGAATTTGGGTGGCTAAATCCGTAACCGATATTCTGGAGGAAGGACGGTCCTCCTAGTAGTAGAGCGTTCCGTTGCCCCCCATCGAGAGATTAACGGAAGTGATTATGCAGGCATGAGTAGTTAATATTAACTCCCCAACTAACGTATACAGTTTCTAAGGGGTAAGGTACTCAGAATCTATGATTCTCAGCCACAGAATCTACGATTCTCCTGAGTACCACCCCGATGGATTGCCCCCCTATCATCTCCAGGAAAATTTGGGGTACGTCCCTTCCTAGGAGCCCAATAGGAGCGAGACTCCCTAGAATCGTAGATTCATAACAGTGTTCTACACTGTTGAGCCAAAGGCTTAGGACAGATCCTCGTCTACGAGTCGAGATCGCCAGGTGACCAACTGTTGTTGTGGGGGAGATATAATATGGCATAATTCTTTTTAAGGAACTCGGCAAAATAAGACCTCGACTGTTTACCAAAAACATAGCTCCCTGCTAAGGCTACGCCGCAGTATAGGGGGTGAATTCTGCCCAATGGTTGTATAGTGAAACCGAGGATTAACGTCCGAGGCTAAGCCCAATTGAATGGCCGCGGTATACCTGACCGTGATAATGTAGCACAATAAATAGCCAATTAATTGTTGGCGGGTATGAATGGAATCACGAGGGTCTTACTGTCTCAAGAGGAAAGCCGATGAAATTATAGTTGTAGTGAAGATACTACATAAACATTGTAAGACGAAAAGACCCTATCGAGCTTTACTGGACACCGACAGTGTTAGTGTAAGAAGGACGCTAATGGGTTCCCTCCCATAAATGGGTCCCCACGGCTCTCTTTTTGCGCTTAACTATTAGTCGGTCGGACAGTTTAGTTGGGGCGACTACCTTTGAATAAGAAACGAAGGCGAGCTTATGGTGTACTGCTAATCTCATTAGCCTGACAGTGAGGGGGACACCCCTAGCTGGCACCCCTGCGGGGCTCCAAAAGGCACCCCTGCGGGGCTCCCCTAAGGGAGTGGGCGATAATGACCCGATACTTGTACTCCAAAGGCAGTATCGAAAGCGGATAAAAGCTACCGTAGGGATAACAGCGTAATATCATTGGAGAGTTCTTATCGAGGATGGTGTTTGCGACCTCGATGTTGAATTGCGGTGCCCTGGTGCTGTAGGAGGTACCTTGGGTTGGTCTGTTCGACCATGAAAACCGTACATGATTTGAGTTCAGAGCGTGGTGACACAGCTCGGTTTCTATCTACAATGTACAATTCTTCCTTTTCTGGGTCCTAGTACGCAAGGAATGGACTCAGCGATGCTCGGCTATATAGGCCCCATCGACGGCTCAGAACTTCTGGCTGCTGCAAAGAAGAAGGCCAAAAGTAAAGAATTAGACCTGAGGGGACCCATTTATGGACCCGCCGAGGGCAGGGTCAACTAACGGTAAGTTATCAGACTCATAATCTGAACATGCAGGTTCAACTCCTGCCCCTGCAGTCTGATGCCCTTATTCCTTTGACCTTGGGGAATCTATAAGGCAATGTGTTCCTCTAATACATGCTAGGAGAGTCATTGTCTCCGTACTGGTGAGGAGGGAGGAGGGGAGACACATCTCCTCCTCCTCGTATTAGATTAGGCGGGATGGTGGCCCACCTGGTCGAAGATGCGTAGTATAACCACACTTTCACTGGAGCACGGGGAAGACACACGTCAGCAGTAGAGAATTTTGTGCAATGGGTTAACGCCTGACACAGGGTTTCACGAGGAGGCCTGTCTAACTAAGTGCCAGCAGACGCGGTTAAACTTAGAGGCCCAGCTTTTATTCCGCATTAGGCGTCTAAGTATGTAGTGAAAGGGGGGAAGAAGCAGGATAAACCTCTTGGTAGCGGTGGAATGTTTGAAACAAGAGTGGAGATTCGAAGGTGAAGACCTCTTGCTACGCCCCCAGGTTCATGAAATACGAAAGCTCGGATAACAAACAGGATTAGATACCCTGGTAGTCCTTGCCCTAAACCAATACAATATCCTAACGGATTATAACCTTATTGTATGCCTGAATACTTTGATCGCAAGATTGAAACTCAAAAGGCTTGGCTGTTCACTGGTTGAATCAGAGGAGCGTGTAATTTAATACGATGATCCGCGTGTCACCCTACCTCTCCTAGAAGGAGCCCCCGGCTCCTCAGGCATTGCATGGCCGTCGTCAGGATAATAATAAATATTGTCCTCAACCCTATTAGGGATTAAGTCAGGTGTTATGGTCTTTATGGGGAGGGACACTATGCGCTACATTCTCCCAGACAAATTACATCATAAATTGGGAGGCGGAAGCTCTCTGAAACGGGAGAATTAAGTAGGATTTGATAGTAATCGGGAAGTAGAGCGTCTCGGTGAACCCAGACCCGGTGTTAGCACAAATCGCCCGTCGCCCCCCTCAAGTCAAGGAGATGAGACGAGGGTCATTCCTCTATCCCTCCTTTTCGAGAATGGGTAAGTCGTAACATAGTAAGAGTAAGGGAACTTGTTCTTGGGTTAGAGTGCGCTCAATATGTGCTCTACCCGTCTATATTATGAGTCAAGTATATCACCCCTATCATCTTGTGACCCCCAGCCCCTGGCCATATATAGGGTCAATTGGGGCGTTATTAGTTACAGCTGGATCAGTCTTATATTTTCATTATAGTTACCCCGGGCTAATGTACTCTGGGGCAATAGTAATAGCCCTGACGGGGGCTGTTTGGTGGAGAGATATCATTAGAGAGGCCACCCTTCAGGGAGCCCACACCCAAATAGTAAGAACAGGATTGAGATACGGAATGATTCTATTTATTATTTCTGAAGTTTGCTTCTTTTTTGCTTTCTTTTGGGCTTTCTTCCATAGTAGTCTTTCACCCTCTATAGAGTTGGGGGCTATATGGCCCCCAGCAGGTATAGAAGTACTAGACCCCTTCTCTGTCCCCCTATTAAATACAGCCATACTACTTAGTTCCGGAGCGACCGTTACCTGGGCACATCATGCCATTCTCTCATCTGAGCGGAGAGCCTCATTACTAGCACTAACTTGTACCGTCCTCCTCGGGGTTATGTTTACAGGGTTACAAGCGATGGAGTATTATGAGGCTCCTTTTACAATTTCAGACTCGGTCTATGGTTCAACCTTCTTCGTGGCCACTGGTTTCCACGGTTTTCATGTAATAATTGGGACGATATTTCTAGCTGTGTGCCTAGTGAGATTAGCGAGTGGCCACTTCACTAATCATCATCACTTTGGGTTTGAGGCAGCTAGTTGGTACTGGCATTTTGTGGATGTAGTCTGGCTATTTTTATATGTCTGTATTTATTGGTGGGGTTCCTAGGACTACACTATCATCCACTGAACTGTTCTATTCACTGGAGAGTTCCCTCCTTCTCAGCATTGTAGTTGTCTCAATCCTGAGTACAAGCCTTTCCCAGAAAGCAATACTGGGACCCCTAGCAGTCGCTAGGCTGGGCGTAACTGCCCTAGTTGTATGTTCGTTAGCTCTAGACCAAGGTCTCGGCCCCTGGCCTCAAGCTATGAAGATGCTGGTCATGCTTGGGGGGTTAGCTCTATTATGAATTGGCCCTACGGGGGAGAGTCCGGGAGTGGCCCTATTAATTTTATTGGTGATTCTGGGTAATTTATTGCTTATTGGTTCAGCTAACTTAATTTTAGTATATCTGGCACTAGAGCTCCAAACATTAGCTCTGTTTGTGTTAGTGGCTTATAATAAGACCTCACTTCTATCGTCAGAAGCTGGGCTAAAATACTTTGTGTTAGGGGCCCTCTCTTCGGGGTTATTCCTGTTCGGCTGTGCTTTAGTTTATAACACTACAGGGGAACTTGAATTCCAATTTATCCAAGGGGAGGGAGATGTGTCTCCCCTCCTATCTGGGGGCTTGCTTCTTATTGCAGTGTCATTGTTATTTAAATTATCTGCTGCCCCCTTCCATATGTGGGCTCCGGATGTTTACGGAGGAGCCCCAACTTGGGTGGTGGCACTGCTATCTATAGTGCCTAAATTGGGTATATTGGCCATTATTGTCCAAATAGGTCTGGACCCCCGGGCATTACTAATTGCTGGGCTAATGTCCCTGATTGTCGGGGCTATAGGGGCCCTAAATCAAACTAGGATAAAAAGACTATTAGCTTATAGTGGAATTGGCCATATGGGATTTGTGCTGCTTGGGGTGGCTATAGGCTCAGAGGAGAGCCTCCAGGCTACACTACTGTATGTAGGAGCTTATATAATCACTCAGGTTCTTCTTTGGGCCGCTATTCTCGTGGTGGACTCCGATGCGTTGGGAGAGTTTAGCGGGCTCTCTCGGCGTAACCCCGTATTAGCTGGGGCATTAGCTACTGGCTTGCTCTCCGCTGCGGGGATACCTCCTTTAGTTGGATTCTTAACTAAATGGTGTATAGTTGTAGCTGCTGTCGGGCAAGGCTATTATCTTAGCGCTTTAACTGCTGTCATTTGCTCTGTAGTCGCTGGAATATATTATCTTAGATTAGTTAAAATCATGTACGTGGGACCCACCACTACCCCCCTAATTTTAATGAACGCACTCGATGAGGCCCCCTACCCTTTAGGGGAGGCTACCATGATGTCCCCCTACATCGTTATGGGGGCAAGTTTATATTTAGTTTTGACAATTATAGTTTGTCCTAGCTTATTCTTCCAGCTGGCATATCTGAGTGTCATCGGCCTCTTCCCCGGGTGTACTTGCTAATTATTCTTATACCGCTACTAAACTCAGTTGGAGCCGGGCTTGGCGGCCGCTATTTAGGAAGTAAAGGAGCTGGCTCGCTTACTTGTATATGGGCTACTATAGCTAGTTTACTGTCAATAGGACTATGTTATGAGATCCTGATTAATGGTTCTATTGTCTATCTAGAATTCGGTAGATGGATAGAGTCTGACTTACTAAGTAGTGGCTTAGGGTTACAATTTGACATAGTGACAGCTATAATGTTGATAGTTATAACTACAATTAGTGGGTTAGTCCACATATATTCCACAAGCTATATGAGAGAAGACCCCCATCTACCTCGATTTATGAGTTATCTATCTCTCTTTACTTTCTTTATGTTAGTTCTAGTTACTAGCAATAATTATGTTCAACTATTCATAGGTTGGGAGGGTGTAGGGTTGTGCTCTTATCTCCTAATTAACTTTTGGTTTACTCGTGTACAAGCCAATAAAGCCGCAGTTAAAGCCATGTTAATCAATAGAGTCGGAGATATAGGATTGATCTTAGCTATTATATTGATATGGAAAGAGTTTGGAGTATTGGATTATTGCAGTCTCTCCTCGTCTATAGACTCCTGCCACTCCTCTCTTCCTTGGATTTGTATTCTGCTAACTATAGGGGCTATAGGTAAGTCCGCCCAATTAGGACTACATACTTGGTTGCCGGATGCTATGGAGGGGCCCACCCCAGTCTCTGCTTTAATACATGCAGCAACAATGGTGACAGCGGGAGTGTTCTTGCTTGTAAGATCTGCCCCCCTTTTCGACCACTCCCCAACTGCGACAATTATTGTGGGGCTAGTTGGTTCCTTAACTGCCTTTTTTGCTGCTACAGTAGGCTTAGTCCAATCTGATATAAAGAAAGTCATTGCCTACTCTACTTGTAGTCAATTAGGCTATATGGTGATGGCATGCGGATTAGCTAACTCTGGAAGCGGACTATACCACCTATTAACTCACGCCTTCTTCAAGGCCCTGCTTTTCTTAGGGGCGGGTTCAATAATCCATGCGTTATGAGACGAACAAGATCTCAGGAAGATGGGGGGGATAATTCGTGGCCTCCCCTTAACATATACATTAATGTTGATAGGATCCTTGTCATTGGCCGGGTTCCCTTATTTAGCAGGATTTTACTCTAAAGATTTGATACTAGAATTGGCCTATAATGGCTATTGTCTCATAGCCATTTATTGGCTGGCCTCGATTACAGCCTTCTTAACTGCTTTTTACGCATTAAGATTAGTATACTTAAGTTTTATTAATGGTCCCAATCTGACTCGGGCGAGGGGGAGATACATCTCTCAGGAAGCTGATTGGGTTTTATTGGGGCCCCTATTAGTACTAGCAATAGGAGGAATACTAGTCGGCTATATTGCTCAGAACACGGTGTTTGCGGGAGGTATACGCCCCTTACCCCTTGTACCCTCAACAGTGGCAGTAATGCCAGTAATTCTCTCTGTAGGAGGAATCTTATTAGTGTTTATTTTACCCACCTTAGTGCGGAGTCTCCCTCTCTTTAACTTCCTAGTGAGAGCGTGGGAGTTCACCCCTATAGCTAACTATTATATAGGGAGACCAATGTGGAAGTTTGGTCATATTGTCTCTTATCGTACCGTAGACAGAGGAGTCCTGGAGACTTTGGGACCCACTGGAATAGCTAAATTTATTATAACCCTCACCCAAAACCTTAGCAGCCTCCAATCGGGGTATATATATAATTACGCATTGATAACCCTATTAGGAGTAGGGATATCACTAGCCCTACTTTAATTCTCATGGACTTATTTTCTATGATCCTACTTATCCTTAAAGTAGTAGCTATAATTATTTTAGTGGGTTTTATCTATGAGATGCTTCTAGAGTTCCCCGATACCCATGCTAAACTTATGAAGCCTTTGGAGGACTACCCTTGGACCGCGAGGATCCTAATGGCCACCGTAATTGTTTTACTCTTATACCTCAGGTATTGGTAGCTTATCACCTTCCCACAATAATAATGTTCTCAACAATATATTTCACTCTTCTTCTCCCCAGTCCTCAATGAGGACTTATGAGGTTTGTACATGTTGCCAGTCCACTGGCGGCCTACCCTTTAGGGGAAGCTATACCAGAGGTGATAGTTAATCTCCCCCTTGTGAGGTCTTTCCCCCTTCCTGGGGAGCAAGCCTCTGTACTCACGGCTTATTATCTCTCTGTAGCTGAGAATCGTAGATTCTGAGTCTGTTGAAATTGTCAATGGGCTAGTCAACCTGGTCAGTGACCCCTACTTTTGTGTTGGTCAACTTATAGAGGAGCCAGTGCTAAACATCTCCACGGAACGTTTTGACCATTGGGTATGTGCAACTGTAAATGAGAACACCTCTTACTTATTTGATATGTCAGACGGGCGCCTGCTCCGGGACTACTCCCCCGCCGAATACGCGGCGGAGAATTGAAGACACTACGCCCTCGAGACAGGAGATGGGGGGACAGCCGTACTTACTCCCCCCGCTTCCCCCAACCGCTATATGTAGGGCTAATTATACACTAGCATCCCTGTATGAATAATTTCTTAGAATACAGTATCTCCTTAATGATAGTCGGAGCTAGTTTCATGGTTATAGTGTCCTATAACCCCATTTTCTCAGTATTCTGGTTAGTAATGGCTTTTGTTAATGCTGCAATTATGTTCATAGCACTAGGCTTAGACTACATAGGCTTGATATTAATAATTGTATATGTAGGAGCTATTGCTATTTTGTTCCTTTTCGTTGTTATGTTAGTGGGACACAATCCTTCCGAGGAGGCCCATCTATGGGGTCGGGCCCAAATATGGGAGAGGACCCATTCCGAAGACTACTCCCACTTACTCCCAGTTGGACTCTCTCTTATATTTCTATTCTCCGGTTCGGGGATTATAGACCCATCAATGGTGCCCCCGGTCGTAGAGGAGCGCTTGGTATCCAATATTTCAGCAATTGGGGGGCACCTATACACAACCTACTACCATTTGGTATTAATTGCTAGTTTAGTTTTATTGGTAGCTATGATTGGAGCTATATTATTAGCCCGCTCAGAATCTACGATTCTCAGCCACAGAATCCCATATTCTCAACCGACACTAATAGAAAATCCCAGGAGATCCTAGCTCAACAAAGTGGAGTTTACAGGCATATTGATATTACTTATTATTAGTGGGACATTGTCTACTATTATATTAGGGGCATCTTGGCTATTAGGGTTATCCCAACCTTCTACGGAAAAAGTGTCAGTGTATGAGTGTGGGTTTGATCCCTTCGGTCCTTCAGGGAGTACCTTCTCCGTAAGATTCTTTCTAATTGGTATATTGTTCCTAATATTTGATCTTGAGATATCCTTTCTATTTCCCTGGGCTGTTAGCTACGCTGGACTTCCCTTGTTTGGATATTGGGTTGTTATGTTATTCTTGGCTGTTTTAACTTGGGGCCTAGTTTATGAGTGGGTGGAAGGAGGATTAGACTGGGAAACATAGAATGATATTAGCTGGTATCGTTGCCTCTATCTTAATAATTATAGTAGTAACCGCCCTAACCCCCAGGGCCTGTGAAGAGAAGCTACGCCAGAGGGCTATAGGAGGGACAATGTTAACATTTGCTCTCTCCCTTTTAATGTTAATCAGTCTATATCAGGGTGGACAATTCCAGCAGGTAGTAGAACTTAATTGCACCCTCTTTGCTATTGATGGGATATCTGCTTTTTTCATAGTGTTAAGTACCTTGTTAGTCCCCATTTGTATTTTAGTAAGTTGGAGAGCTCCTCTATTCCTAGTTAAGGAGTTTGTTATAGCCTTATTAGGGATTGAACTTCTATTAATAGGGGTATTTTCAACCTTAAATCTATTAGTGTTTTATGTGTTATTTGAGAGTATATTGATCCCTATGTTTATTCTTATTGGAGTTTGGGGAACTCGTCCAGAGAAGACTCGGGCTGCTTATTATTTCTTCTTCTACACTTTAGCGGGCTCAGTGTTAATGCTAATTAGCATAGCAACTATATACAGAATAACTGGGACAATTGATTATCTATCCTTAACTAACATACAAATCCTCCCGCCCATTCAAACTTGGCTGTTTATTGGCTTCTTCCTGAGTTTAGCAGTTAAAATACCCATGATACCCTTCCACATATGGCTACCTCTGGCTCATGTGGAAGCACCCCTAGCTGGTTCAGTAATTCTAGCTGGAATATTACTAAAATTGGGGGGTTATGGGTTTATTCGATTCGCCTGGCCCCTATTCCCCGAAGCAACAGAGTATTTAGCCCCAATTATTCTTACATTGTCCCTGATTGGGGTTATATATGGGAGTCTCTCTACTTGCCGCCAGGTAGATGCTAAACGTTTGATAGCCTACTCCTCGGTAGCTCATATGGGTATAGTTACAATCGGATTATTCACTCATACTATAGAGGGGTTAATAGCCTCTGTATTCTTGATGATAGCTCATGGGGTAGTTAGCCCCGCTTTGTTTATGGCTGTCACTACCCTATACGAGCGGCACAATACAAGGTTAATAAGATATTATAGGGGCGTATCTACTGTAATGCCCCTTTTTTCTCTAGGATTCCTGTTATTTACTTTAGCTAATATTGCGGTGCCCCTTAGTTGTAACTTTGTGGGAGAATTCCTGGGGCTAGTAGCGGCTTTCTCTACTAGCACTTCCTTGGGAGTACTCGCCTCAACCAGTATAGTTATAGGGGCTGCCTATTCATTATACTTATATAACAGAGTCTGTTTCGGTCAACTATCTCCCTACTTAGTCTTTACCAGAGACCTCTCTCGTCGAGAGTTCCATGGACAATTACCGCTTATAATCTTGGTTGTGCTACTAGGAGTAGCCCCGTACCCTCTAATAGAACTCCTTAGGGGCCCCCTGGCCTTAATAATATAGAATCGAAGATTCATAGAATCGGAGATTCCTAGGAGTCGTAGACTCCCTAGAATCGGAGATTCATAACCACAGGTTGAAATCTTAACCAAGGTTGAGACCTTAGTTGATATATGCGCAGTTATCTTATGCGGTGGCTATTCTCCACTAATCATAAGGATATTGGAACTTTATACCTTCTATTTGGTATTTTTGCTGGAATGGCGGGTACAGCTGCCAGCGTATTAATCCGACTAGAACTCTCATCTCCGGGCAGTATGCTAGGAGATGACCATTTATATAATGTGATTGTGACGTCCCATGCCCTGTTAATGATATTCTTCCTAGTAATGCCAGTTATGATCGGGGGTTTCGGTAATTGGTTTGTGCCGATTATGATTGGGGCACCGGACATGGCTTTCCCCCGACTAAACAATATTAGTTTCTGGTTATTGCCCCCCGCTCTAATATTATTGGTTGGTTCTATGTTTGTGGAGCAGGGGGCAGGTACCGGTTGGACTATATACCCCCCTTTGTCCGGGATTCAAGCCCACTCGGGGGGAGCAGTAGATATGGCTATATTCAGCCTGCATCTAGCCGGGATATCCTCTATTTTAAGTTCTATTAACTTTATAACTACTATAATTAATATGAGAGTCCCTGGAATGAGTATGCATAGATTGCCTCTATTCGTATGGTCCGTCCTAATTACTACAATCCTGCTATTGTTGTCCTTACCAGTATTAGCCGGAGCTATAACAATGCTCCTCACAGATAGAAATTTCAATACCACATTCTTTGATCCCTCTGGGGGAGGAGACCCTATCTTATTCCAGCACTTATTCTGGTTCTTCGGACACCCTGAAGTATACATATTGATTCTCCCAGGATTTGGAATAATATCTCAAATTATTCCGTCATATTCATCTAAACAACATATTTTTGGTTATCTAGGTATGGTATACGCTATGATTTCCATAGGAATACTAGGATTCATTGTGTGGGCCCACCACATGTTCACGGTGGGTATGGACGTGGATACTCGGGCCTATTTTACAGCTGCTACTATGATCATTGCTGTGCCTACGGGAATTAAGATATTTAGCTGGTTGGCCACCGTATATGGAGGGAGCTTGCGGCTAGAGACCCCTATGTTATGGGCTCTAGGGTTTGTGTTTCTATTTACTATTGGGGGTTTAACTGGAGTCATCCTGGCTAATAGCTCATTAGATATAGCATTACATGACACTTACTACGTAGTAGCCCACTTTCATTATGTTCTATCTATGGGAGCTATATTTGCCATATTTGGGGGATATTACTATTGGTTTGGGAAGATTACAGGCTACCGCTACAACGAGCTAGCTGGGAAAGTACACTTCTGGCTAATGTTCATTGGAGTTAATTTAACCTTTTTCCCCCAACATTTCCTGGGCTTAGCTGGGCTACCGAGAAGGTACTCAGATTTCCCCGACGCATACCAAGATTGGAATTTAATTAGTTCTTGTGGGGCTGTGATATCTCTAATAGGAGTAATCTGGTTTATTGCATTGTCTTATGAGGCACTAGCCTCGGAGCGACCCGCTGCCTCACCCACAAGTGGGAATGGGTCCCTAGAGTGGTCTCTATCCTCCCCCCCTGCCGTTCATACTTATAATGAATTACCGTTTGTATACAAGCCCCTCTCGCTTGTCCCCCTCCTGGCTCACACAGATGTTGCTGAGCCGGCCCAACTAAGTTTTCAAGATGCTGCTAGTCCTGTTATGGAAGAGGTATTATTTCTACATAATGAGGTTATGTTTGTGCTTATTATTATAATAACTGTCGTTTTATGGCTCACTATCCGGGCAGCTATGGGAGTAAATTACAATCGTTATCTTGTTGACGAAGTCACTGCCGAGATTGTATGGACTCTTATTCCAGTAGCTATCTTGGTGCTTCTAGTCATACCCTCTTTGCAATTGCTTTATATAATGGATGAGGTTCCGGAACCTGCTATGACAATTAAAGCTGTGGGCCACCAATGGTATTGGTCCTATGAGTATTCAGATTATCCCCTACCTAACGGTGAAACCCCTGGATTTGATTCCTATATGGTCCCCTCAAGTGATTTAGAACTGGGAGATCTTAGACTATTAGAGGTGGATAACAGAGTGATTGTACCAGTTGACACACCTATAAGAGTTTTAGTCACAGCTGCTGATGTTCTACACTCATTTGCTGTTCCCTCATTAGGCATCAAAATGGATGCTGTACCCGGACGTCTCAACCAAACTGGATTCACTGCTAAACGACCCGGAATCTTTTATGGGCAATGTTCCGAGCTTTGTGGAGCCAATCACTCCTTTATGCCCATAGCTATAGAAGCTGTAAGTATGGAGAAGTTCCTAGAATGGCTTGAAAGCTTCCGCTCCTCTGACAAGGGGGAGGCCCCCACCGACAAGGGGAAGGCCCCCACCGACAAGGGGGGCCCCGAGCCCGGCAGACTGTTCCATAAGCTAAGGAGACAACTTGAAAAAGCCTGTAACCTATAGCCTCTACATGCCCCATTTAGATATCACTACCTATCTAACTCAATATAGCTGGACATTAATTATCCTGCTAATTATTACTAGTGCCATAATCTTAGTTGTTGTCCCGGGGTTCTCCTCAGCACTGCAAGTTAAAACTCAGAGGAGCATAACCCCTAGTCTTAGTCCTGGAGTCTCACTCTTCCGAAGATAGCCTTATGTCTGCCTCCTTCTTCGATCAATTTAATGTAGTTAGAATATTCTCCACATTATGGGGGGGAGTTATTACTAGTTCTTCCATAATTATGGTTCTTGTAGTTATAGTAGCCTTCTGGTTGGGGGGGAAACCCTCCCGCCTAGTACCCTCAAGAATGCAAGCTGTGAAAGAGATTATTGTTAATCACTTCGCCCGTGAAGCGGGACCACAGTACTTTGCCCCTATAGTGGCTCTCTTTACTTTTATAGCGGGAGTAAATCTATTGGGGTTATTCCCCTATGTTTTCTCCCCCACGGCTCATGTTGTGATCACTTTTGGGATAAGTTTGTCTGTTATAATAGCAGTTACTATATTAGGAGTCGCACAATACCGTTGGGACTTTGCTTCAACTTTAATGCCAAGTGGGGCTCCTCTCTCATTAGCCCTCCTATTAGTCCCCATTGAAACCGTCAGCTATCTATCTAGGGCAGTTTCCCTAGGGGTCCGACTGGCTGCTAATTTATCTGCTGGACATCTTCTATTTGCTATCTTGGCAAGTTTCGGATTTGGGGGCGGACTAGGAGGTCTGACTGCTATAGTAGTGATGGTCTTTATAACTTTACTAGAAGTGGCTGTGGCCCTCATCCAGGCATATGTATTTTGCCTGTTAACTATGATTTACATTCAGGATGCCTCCGAACTCGGACACTAATGGCTGGTATCGCTCAATCGCTAGCCATAATAGTCCCCCTATTAGTCTCTATAGCCTATTTAACTTTAGCAGAAAGGAAGGTATTGGGCTATATGCAAGCACGAAAGGGGCCCAATGTAGTTGGTGTTGTGGGATTATTACAACCTTTGGCTGATGGCCTTAAACTATTTACTAAGGAGATGACTATACCTAATCACGCTAGTCTGTCAGTTTATATTGTGGCCCCCATACTCGCCCTAACTTTAGCTCTTTTGGCTTGGGGGGCCATTCCTTTCGGGCCAGGGGCAGTATTGGCGGATATTAACATTGGTATATTATATATATTTGCTGTTAATTCTATAGGAGTCTATGCTATTTTAATGTCCGGCTGGGGAAGTAACTCTAAATATGCCTTCCTAGGGGCCATACGAGCCGCCGCCCAGATGATTAGTTATGAAGTGTGTATTGGTCTTATTATAATATCAGTTATATTGTGCGCAGGTTCTTTGAATCTGTCTCAAATAGTTATAGCTCAAGCTGATATGTGGTATATAGTGCCCCTCTTCCCCGCGGCATTAATGTTCTTTGTGTCAGCTTTAGCCGAGACTAACAGAGCCCCTTTTGATCTTACCGAGGCGGAGGGGGAGTTAGTATCCGGGTATAATGTAGAATATTCCAGCATGTCTTTTGCCCTCTTTTTCTTAGCTGAATACGGGCATATTATTCTAATGAGCTGTCTAATGAGTCTCTTGTTCTTTGGGGGAGGGCGACTGCCAGCAGCTTTAGTGGTATTTGCTTTTGTGTGGGTCCGAGCCTCTTTTCCTAGAATGCGATACGACCAACTTATGGGACTATTATGAAAGTCTTACTTACCCTTTAGTCTGGGGCTAATTACACTCGTCTCTGGATTATTAGTTGGCCTATAGACCTTTGGTCCTAGGAGTCGTAGACTCCCTAGAATCGGAGATTCCTAGGAGTCGTAGACTCCCTAACAGTGTCCCATACTGTTGAACTAAAGTTGAGACCTTATGGGCGGGGACCCATTTATGGGATCGGGCCCTATGGGCGGGGACCCATTTATGGGATCAGCAAGCATCATATTGCGGCCCAGGACCCAGCATCCTATACTATCTATTGCAAATGGGGTAGTGGTGGACCTGCCAACCCCCTCTAATATTAGTTATTATTGGAATTTTGGGTCCTTATTAGGGTTTTGTTTAGTGGTTCAACTTATTACTGGCATATTCTTAGCTATGCACTATTGTCCGGACGTGACTCTAGCTTTTGACTCTATCTCCCACCTTCTTAGGGACGTTAATTCTGGTTTTATCTTAAAGTACATTCATGCTAACGGAGCCTCCCTGTTCTTTTTGTGTGTTTATATTCATATGGCCCGAGGCCTTTATTATGGAAGTTACATGAAAGTTGAGGTCTGAAGTATAGGAGTTATAATTTATTTAGTGATGATGTTGACCGCCTTTCTAGGGTATGTGTTACCCTGGGGACAAATGTCTTTTTGGGGAGCCACAGTAATCACTAACTTCTGTTCTGCCATTCCTTATGTGGGAACCGATATTGTCCAGTGGATTTGGGGGGGATTCAGTGTATCTAATGCGACTCTTGCCCGCTTTTTCTCTTTACACTATTTATTTCCTTTTCTTATAGTCGGGCTGAGCCTCCTACATATTATTGCCCTACATGCCGCGGGGTCAAATAATCCAGTAGGGGTTGACTCTGACATGGATAAAGTCCCTTTCCATGTATACTTCACTTATAAGGATCTGCTAGGGATAGTGGTTCTTAGTACTCTTTTAGTTATACTCTGCTACTTTATGCCCAATCTTCTGGGAGACCCTGAGAACTTCATTCAAGCTAATCCCCTAGTCACTCCTGTTCACATCCAACCTGAATGGTATTTCTTATTCGCATATGCCATATTACGCTCTATACCTAATAAGCTAGGTGGAGTATTGGCTATGGTGTTTAGTATATTAGTCTTATTATTATTGCCCCTTATACACACTAGCCGTCTACGAGCTTTAACATTTAGGCCTTTGGGGAAGATGGCATTTTGGTTCTTAGTAGCTGATTTTGTGATATTAACCTGGTTAGGAGCCAATCCAGTGGAAGAACCTTATATTATGGTAGGGCAATATGCCTCTTTCTTATATTTTATTTACTTTCTCATAGTTGTCCCCCTACTTGGCAACCTAGAAAATTACCTCTTATGGCCAGGATGTCGTATTTAATGCTGTCGACTATCATCTTATTAATGGGGATCTTGGGAATTATTCTAAATAGGAGTAATTTAATTATTATGTTAATGTGTATAGAGCTAATCTTATTGGCCTCTACCATATTACTTTTGTTTGGATCTTATGCTCTTAATACTCTTTTAGGGCAAGTTTTTGCTATTATGATACTAACTGTGGCAGCTGCTGAGTCTGCCACAGGATTAGCGATTATGGTAAACTATTATCGTTTGCGGGGTACAATTGCTGTTCGTGCACTCAACCTTCTGCGAGGTTAGGCCCCTAGGAGTCGTAGACTCCCTAACAGTGTTCTACACTGTTGAACCAAGGTTGAGAATGGTATATTCATAACAGTGTCCCATACTGTTGAACTAAAGTTGGGAAATCTACGATGCCCTGATGTTAGGATGTATCGCAATGGCTATCTTATCAATAGTAGGGAAAAAGGAATCTTAATGAATAGAATATCTGCCCAATATTTCAACTTAGCAGAGGAGAATTCATCTAAATACGGTATATCTTTAGTCCAGCTAATTCAGATTGGAAGGTTCTACGAGCTTTGGGAGGAGCCTGATGCTCCGACTAGACACCAAACCTACTTGCAAGCTGACTTATTAACCCGGGGAAGCCCGCTAGACCAGGCTTCCCCTATTATTGATCAAGTTGCTCTATTACTTAATATGCGAATTTCTCCTCCAGAGCGGCAGCGACCCCTGCGCCAAATGGGGTTTCCGACCCATTCTCTTGAAACACATTTAAATACATTATTAGAGAACGGCCGTACGGTCGTAGTTATTAATGAGCAGGGCGAAGCTCTGCAAGGAGGAGTTAAACAACGAGCAGTATCTCAAGTTTACTTTCCTAGTGAGTCGACTCCGAACCAAAGTAGTTCTGAGCTCCCGTATATTCTGTCCCTTTATTTTCCTAGCCCGGAGAAGTTAGGGTTAACTATATTTTCTCCCATGAGTGGGCATAGCGTAATGTTCCCCGTTTCTTGGGAAGATCGAGACAAAGTGGCTCGGCTCTTAATGAGTTATCATATTAGAGAGGTAGTAATTTACTCCAAGGCCCCACTACTCTCCAATAATTACGTTCTCAACAATCTATTCCTACAGTTATTAATGGACTGGGGGTTATTCCCTTCGGAGTCAAGTGCGGCGATTGAAGTTTTGGAGGCCGAAGGCCAAGTCTCGCTTAGATACAGAAACGGCAGGGAGTGGCTCTTGTTGCAAGTTTATGGGAAGACTCCTCCTGAGTGGTTAAATAAAAACTATCAAGAGCATGCCCTTAATAAGATTTTCAACGTCTCCCCCTTAGGTCTAGAGCAGGAGGAAGTGAGTATAATTAGTATGTTAGGAGTCCTCCAATTTGTACACATTAGAAACCCCGAGCTTCTCAAAAACATCTCTCTGCCAGAGTACTCTTCTTCTGTCATTAGCCCGTTAAACTTAGTACTATGCGGCCGAGCCGAGTCCCAACTGGATTTGGCCGGGCGAGGGGTCGGATCTATACTGCATTTGATTGACTCCTGCTCTACTCCGATGGGTAGAAGACTCCTCAAACTTAGACTTTTGAACCCTATTACGGACCTTACTGAGCTAAATACCCGTTATGAGGATGTTGCCACACTTATACAACTAATTAACAATGACATAATAGATAAGTCCGTGCTTCGGGGCATTAAAGATCTTACCTCCTTGCACAGAAAATGGGCAATATGTGCTTCTGGGGGCTCTCCTCTTCCTCCTAATAAGTTGGGTCAAATCTACTATTCTTATTATAAAGTTTCTCTTCTTATGAAGACATTATCGACCGTGGGCCCCTGCTCCCTTCTGCGAGAGGACTTCAACCTTCTGCGAAAGGGCCTCGAGTCCTTATTAGGGGAAATAGATAATGTCTTCCAAGTCGGGAACCTTTTAGATCCGGGCCATGAATCTACGCTTCTCCACTGAAACACAGTTCTCACTAACCTTCTTGAGCAACAGCGTACCTTGAGGGCCCAACTCACAGAGTGGGCCGAGCGCACATCTAACGTGATCTTTCAGAACGCTGACACCATAAAACTTGGATCTGACCAGGATCTCATGGGCACCACTTTCTCTATTCCGTCTAGGAAGTTATCCATATTAGAAAGACATATAGCCAGAGGGGTATCCCACCCTGTCATCGTCTTAGGGAAAAAAGGAAGTACCCACATAATAACTAGCTCCTCCATACAAAAAGAGTTAATAGAATGTAACTTATTAGAGGAGCAAATTCGTGAATATATACGTTTAACTTACGCCCAAGAACTTAAAAGATTATATATGAGCTTCTCCTCTATGTTTGGGGGCTTAGAAGACTTTATTGCTAAATTGGATGTTGCACTAAGTGGAGCTATTGTGGCAACTAAGCTTGGTCTTACTCGCCCCAATGTCGAGCCTAGTCGGAGACTCCCTAACAGAGATACTCCTCACCAAGGGGCCCTGGAAGCAGAGAACCTCCGACACCCATTAGTAGAACAGCTCCATACTCAGGAGGAGTGTGTCGGCCATGACATCCGCTTGGGGGCTGGAGGGATGTTAATATTCTCTGTGAATGGAGCTGGTAAATCTACTCTACTTAGAGCTATCGGAGTTAATACAATATTAGCTCAGGCAGGAATGTATGTGGCGGCCGACACTTTCAGGTTTACTCCCTATAATTATTTAATTGCTAGTATCTCCGGCGGAGACGATCTTCATAGGGGCTACAGTGCTTATGGGGTTAAAATGAGAGATCTTAGAACCATGGTAGAGCTCAGTGCCTACAACACTTTAGTACTGGGGGATGAGATGTGCTCTGGTACAGACGTTAATTCCGGGGCTTCTATATTAGCTGCAACAATAGAGAGGTTGTCCTCCACTCAGACTAGTTTCGTTCTGGCTACACATCTACATAAAGTATGTGCCCTAACAGAGAGTTTACATAATATTAAATTCTTTCACTTATCAGTTATACATAAAGATTTGGGGTTAATATATGAGCGTAAGTTAAAACCTGGTCCCGGACCCGCAGAGTACGGTATTGAGGTCATGCGTCCCATCGTTGGAGATGAAGACTTATATAATAGTGCTCTTAAGTACCGGGACCTACTAGAGCGGGGACCCAGTTTACCGGTCTTGGCCAAAGTGCGCCCATCCAGGTATAATCCTCAAGTCTTCCTAGATTTGTGTGAAATATGTGGGGCTACGGCTGAGGCTGTTCACCACATAAAGCCCCAACGGGACTGGCCCCGAGTAGGCCGAGCGAAGAGGGGGTCTGTTAATCGAAAGTCTAATTTAGTGCCAGTTTGCTCTAGATGTCATTTAGCTATCCATAAAAATCAAATCTCTATCTTAGGCTGGCGCCGTACGCCCCAGCATCGTAAGTTAGATTGGGAGTATGTGTCGAAGGGGTTAGATTAA